TAAGAAAGAAGGTTCTTAGTAGGGCTGCTAACTTTACTTAAAGAGATTCAATTCTCTTTTTCTTATAAAAAGTTTGATTATTTGATTGTGGTACGCACATTTTAATAATAAGAAGAGTACATATTATTATATTGAAAAAATAAAAAAATTTAGACCTTAGTACATAAAATTAAGCAATTAAAGCAATTTGGACTTAGTTCTTATAATGTAAGCGGCGAATAGAAGTGCCAGCAGCCGTGGTTAAACTTCTGCTTGCTAAAATGTTTTCAGTTATGTTAGATGCATAAAACAAAAAGTTTTTCATGGGTGGCTTTAATTGGTTAAATATAATAAAGTATTTCAAATTGATTTAAAACTTTCCTGTTTCTTACTTGAACTTGATCAAAAACCGGGATTAGATACCCCGTTATTCCTGGGGTAAAATAAAGTTACTAGGTGACTAAAAGTGAAAGCTTCAAAGTCAAACAAATAGGCGGTCTTTAATAAACAAACAGGGGAATCTGAGAGTTAAAAGATGGTCCACTTAAATTTGTGCCTTGTCTTAATATGTGCGTGTGTATGGTTGTTGATATCGATGTGTGTAAAACATAGGTAAAAACTTGGTGAGATACCAAAAATAATTCAGATTAACATGCAGCTATGTCAAGGATTTTTTGGATTACATTTGGAAGTTAACATTGACGAATGTTGGTAATAAATTGCTAAATTGAAGAAGGACTTGTAAGTAAATTTCTCTAATATTGTGATGCTGAAAGTTTAAGTAAAGAAGTACTAATCGCCCGTCGCTCGCAGAGAAATCTGGGATAAGTCGTAACAAGGTAACTCTACTGGAAAGTGGTGTTAAAATAATGTAAGGTAAACTAATAAAGTTGTTGGGTTCATGCCCCAAAAATGTTCCTATTGGATCTCTTATTTAAAACTTATGTAAAATAGTATAGTTAGTACACAGAGGTTTGATCTCTTTAGAAAAGGTTGTTACTCCTTTTTTTGCAGAATAGTCTAAGCCTGTTTCAGGGTGAAATAAGCATGCTATGCTGTGTAACTTTTATAAATTAAATGTTATATTAGACTTACTTTCTAGGTTTGATTCTTTTAGAATAACAAAATACTCTTGTGGTCCTTTATGGGTTAGTGGTAGAACAGGGCTATTTTTATATTTAGGTAGCGCGTGGTGTTTAACTAGTGTTTGAGAGTCTCTGATCATAAAAATGTTTAGTTTTTGTAAATCTTTTATAAATGATAAATCAGGAGAGATAATTAGAGGGTTTGCTTTAACTGTCACAAGAGTTTTTATAGCTTTAGTGAGGTTAAATTTATTAGGGTTGGTGCCTTATTCTTATGGATTAACTTGCCAAAGGTCAGTAGGCCCTGTCTTAGCTTTATATGTGTGGAGGTGTTTGATTGCTTCGGGATTTCGAGTATCATTAGTTCAAAGGTTGTCTATTTTAGTGCCCAGGTACTCCCCTGTACCTATAAGACCTTTTTTGATGCTAGTAGAGCTGGTTGCAGTATGTTTACGCCCTCTAACATTGGGTCTTCGGTTAATAATTAATTTAATTGCAGGACACATAATTATTTGTATGCTAGGTCAAGTTAATATTTTCCTGTTTCTATTATGTAGAAAAAGAAATTCTTTTGTTAGAAGAGTCGCATTGTTATTGTGCTCCATGAGAGGGACAACAACATTGTTTGTAGTAGAGTTAGCCGTGGGGTGTCTTCAAAGATATATTTTTTGTGTTTTATTGTCTCTTTATAGGGATGACCACCCTCTTTAGTATAATAGAATAATTAGTTCGTTTCGTTTACACCGAAAAAGTCGACTTTTAGTTGTTTTGCTGATTATCCTTGGATGCTTGAGCATAAGATTATTGCTTACTATCTTAAAAAGTCGAGTGGAAGTCTTGTTTGGGCTAATTTGGTGTGTAGCTTTTTCTATTGGATTTTTTAACTGAGATAGAAGTTGTGAATTTAGTGGCATTTTTTATGCAGATGTTATGAGAATAACCTTTTGTGTTCTAAGCTTCTACATTAGACTTTTAATAATCTTAGTCAGACTTACGGTCACTCGATTTTATTTTTTTAAAGTGGTAGTGTTGTGGATTAATATCATTTTAGCTATTGCATTCGTAGTTAGATCAATGCTAGTTTTTTATTTATGCTTCGAAAGAGTCCTCGTCCCAACTGTTTTTTTAATTTTAGGGTGGGGGTACCAACCAGAGCGAGTACAAGCTGTCTCATACATAATCATTTACACAGTTTTAGGGTCTTTACCTTTAATTTATGGTTTAGTCTTCATTTACAGACAAGGCTATAGAGATGGTATAGGAAGAATTTCAAATAATTTAGATAAATGTGTGTTCCGTTTTGCCTGACTATATATGCTAGCTTTTTTAATTAAATTGCCAGTGTTCCCTGTGCACTTATGGCTTCCTAAAGCTCATGTTGAAGCCCCTGTATCTGGTTCCATAATTTTGGCTGGGCTTTTATTAAAATTAGGAGGGTTTGGAATTGTTCGATTGCTAAATTTTTTAGTATTAGTAATAATAAGTAGTCCTATGTCGTTAATTTTGAGTGTCAGGTTGTTAGGAGGGTTTATGACTAGCTTGGTTTGCTTGCGACAAACAGATTTAAAATGTCTTATTGCGTACTCTTCTATCGGACACATAAGGTTTGTGTTGGTGGGGGCGCTAATTAACTTAAATTGAAGAATCTTAGGTGCAAGTGTTGTTATACTAGGGCATGGTTTGTGTTCATCTGGTCTTTTTGTTTTAGCCAATTGTATGTACTGTGTAAGAAAAAGTCGTTTGTTGTGCATGAATAAAGGGTATCTTCTTATTTGACCTTTTTCTGCCATTTTAAGGTTTGTATTAGTTATCAATAATGCAGCAAGACCTCCGAGCCTAAACTTATTTGGAGAAATTTTAATTTTTGTGTCTGTTGGTAGGTTGAGAGTAGTTAGACTAGCATTGTTAAGATTTATAAGGTTTATAACTGCTTGCTACAGGTTGTTTTTCTATCTATCATGTCAACATGGAAAAACTGATAAAAAATCTTTTAATAATGAAAGTGCATCTTTCTCTATGATGCTAGCTTTAATTTCGCATGTAATACCATTAAATTTTTTGTTTTTATTTATTCCTTAAACTGTAAAGTTAAATAGTTTAATTAAAACGATTAATTGTTAATTAATAGTTGGTGGTTACACCTTTAACAAAATTCCTCGTAATCCTTACTATTTAGTTAATTTTAGCCCGTGACCGTTATTTAGTTCGGGAGGAGGGTTTGTGTTAGCAGTTGGGTTTGTTAGATGGTTACATTCATACAGATTTATAGGGGTGCTGTTAGGAGTGACATGTCTAATTTTCCCCCTGAGTCAGTGATGGCGAGATGTAATGCGAGAAAGAGAAGTAGGCTACCATACTAGTTACGTGGAAAAAGGGATGACAGACGGGTTTTTGTTGTTTTTAATTTCAGAAGTAATATTTTTTTTTTCTTTTTTTTGAGCTTTTTTTCACATAAGACTGGCGCCTGATATCGCGATTGGGTGTCTTTGACCCCCGATAGGGTTAAAAAGAATCGATCCATTCAAAGTGCCTCTTTGTGGGACAAGGGTTTTAGTTAGATCTGGTTGTTCACTGATGTACGCCCATTCAGCTGTGCGTGCTGCACAGAATAACCACGCTATTTTTGGTGTAGTATTAACCGTTCTATTGGGTTGTTTTTTTACTTTATTACAGGGATATGAGTACTATTGATCTAGATTTACTATTGCTGATAGTGTTTATGGGAGCTTGTTCTATATTATGACTGGGTTCCATGGGACACATGTTTTGGTTGGGACTGGGTTTTTGTTAGTCACACTTGTTCGTTTGATTAATTGTCGATTCACGCCTCGTAAGCATTACGGGTTTAAGGTTTGTTCTTGATATTGGCATTTTGTTGATGTAGTGTGAATCTTTCTTTATTTAGTGGTTTATGTTTGAGGGAGATAACGTGCGGTTAAATAAATAAGCCTGTAATTGTTAAATTTCAAGGTCGATTTAGTGTTTTAAAACATGATTGAAGATATTCATAAGCGCATATGAGTGGCAACCGCCTATCCATTTTTTTAAAGAAGAAATTATCTATTTTTTTGAGTTGAGCGTTGGAGTTTTTATTGGTTTGTTTGGTTAAATTAGGTGTAAGGGTTTTGTTTACTGGAAAAGTCTATTTACGGGCTAGAGATTTGGCCGTAATTGTAATAGACTCTAAAAATAATTTAAATGATGATATTGCAAAAGTTGAAGTTAAGATTGATGAAGATTGTGTCTATAAAAGTGTTTGTAAACCTTCTAAAAAGTCAGGGACTCCTGAAGCAGAGATTTCTGAAGCATGTGGTTTAATAGAGTCTAAAAAAAATTATGATAATAAAGAATCGTTAAAAGATTCTTCAAAGCTTAGGGAAAAAAAAGTTTGTAAGTCTTCGGAGAATTTAGAGATCCCTAAAACGATCGGTTTAAAAGAGTTAGGAGAAAACGTTAATAACAAGAAGTTATTGCCAGAGTCGTTAAAATTTATCGAAAGAGAGTTTTGAGATTGATTTAAATCAAAAATGTTAAATACAAAACATTTGAGAAAGGTCGTAATTTGGCTAGATAATACTGCCGAAAAGTACGATTTAGAAGATTCGAAAGTTTTAGTAAAGTTATTCTTTTATTTGCCTTTTATTGCGTACATGGTATTTAGATTTTTTTCTTGGCCTTATTATATTAGTGAGGTGAATTGATGAGCTCTTTTCTTTATGCTTCTTCCTTGTTTAGTGATAACTGGATGAGTTGCCATTATTTTCAGATTCTTAGATGGACGTTGTTTTCCGGGGGTTTTCCTTTGGTGGTGCTTTTCTTGGTTTATGGAAGAGTGGTATATTAAACTTTTTTTCTTCTGTCTAATGATAGGCTGATTATTGGCTTATGGGTATAAAAAAGCTAAAGTTTAATTGCTCATAATAAGGAAAAGTAGCTTAATTCAAAGCACTTTGTTGAAAACGAAGAAGATGGTGTACTACTTTTTTCCGTGTTGTGAAGTGTAAATGAGGTCTACTACCTAAAATAAAACTTTTAAACAAAGGTACCTTTTGTATAAGAGTTGTACTACATAAATAAAATAAATTTTGTTTGCCCGATAAAAAGGAATCTAACTGATTGGGTGGTTTTAATGTTTCATAATTAAAAATAACTATCTGTTAAAGGCTATATACTATACTGCCCTTTTTGGTATCTGGTTTTTTTATAAATATATTTAGTATAGCCTTAATTTTAAGAGTTAGAAAATGCGAGATAAGTTGTATTTTTAAAAAATTGAGCGGGGTTGAAAAGTTTTACTAAAGTGAGTTTTATGTTAATTATCTATTAATTTGTTATAAATAAGTTAATTTTTATTTTAAAATTTATCTATGCTTCATACTTTGTATAAAAAAATAAATTACAAGTTTAATTATAATGTAAAAATAAGTAGAAAAAATCTTAAACTATGTTAGGGGTTGTCATCCTACTTTAAATATTTAGTTTTTATACACTTTTTTTAATGAACTCGGCAAATAAAACCGTCGAATGTTTAACAAAAACATTTCTTCCTGTATTTTTATATAGAAAGTACTCCCTGCTCAGTGCTATAAGTAGTAAACAGCTGCATTATTCTGAGTGTACAAAGGTAGCGTAATAATTAGCCTTTTAATTAGAGGCAAGTATGAAAGGGTTTACGGTGGTTTTCTGTGTCAACAAAAGTTAATTAAAATTTACCTGCGTGTGAAGAGGCAAGCATTATCGTAAAGGACGACAAGACCCTAGAAGCTTGTTCTAAAAAAAATCATAAGAATTTGATTTTTTAGGATTTGTTGGGGCAACATGAAATCATGAATTTCACTATTTAAATATTCTTACTGGATCTATCCTCTGTATGAATATGATAAGCTACTCTAGGGATAACAGCGTTATTCTTCTTTATAGTTCTTATAGACAGAAGAGATTGCGACCTCGATGTTGGATTAAGGTTTCCGAAAGATGCAGAAGTCTTTAAGGTTGGTCTGTTCGCCCATTAAAACCCTTACATGATCTGAGTTCAGACCGGCGTGAGCTAGGTCAGTTTCTATCCTTTTTGAGATATAGGTTAATTTAGTACGAGAGGAGTTTTTAATCTTCCAATTTATAGGGATTTGTTGGTTAATCATTATTTGTTTTGAAAGCAAAGTTAAAAGTAAGTGTATTTACTTATTAATCTAAGATTGGACATAGTTAAATTATAATACTGGCTTGTCGTGCTTGAGTTAAGAGTGAGTCTCTTTGTCTTATAAGAGCCTAAATATAGGTAAAAATTTAATGAGGTTGGTGCTATTCTCTGGCTTATCTTTGGGTTTGTGTTTAATAAGATTAAGGGTTACTGAGTCCTTATATATGGGTTTTATTCTAGGAAGGTCGGCTGTTACTTGTTGTTTGGTTATAGGAATAAAATATAGAAGCTTGCTTGCTTATTTTGTTTTCTTAATTTATGTGGGAGGTTTAATAGTGTTATTCGGCTATGTCTTAAGAGTTTTTCCTAATCAAAAGTTTACCTTAAGATTTATTCCGTTTAAAATATTGTTTTCTTTTATTCTTGTGAATTTTTCTTTTTTAGTAATGAAAGAAAAATTACCTGAAAATTGCAGATATAATTTTTTTATTTTTAATCAGGTTGTTTTTATTTATTTATTTATGGGGGTTGTTCTTTTGTACGTTCTTTTATTAGTAGCTTCTATAGTTAAAAAACGTCGGCTTCCTTTGCGAAGCGCGTTGATTGATAAAAAAAAAGAGAAGACACCCCAAAAATAGTGCATTGTGTGGGGTTAATCCAGTTGCCTTGATGTGGCAGAGTCGAAAGTGTAAATCTTTTTAATGCTTAATTAAATATGGGTTGTAAACTTAAAACTAATTTTTGTTAAAAATTAAGAGCGTCTTTTTTAATATATTATTCGACTTTACTTTAAAAAAACTATTTTGCACTTTATTGATTTTACCGAAGTTTTATGGCAGAGGTTACTTGTAAGGTTAGGAGTAAATAAGGGGTTGGGCTACTTTATTTTGAAATACGCCGGGTTAGGGCTAATTTCTGACAACAATTTAATTGATATAGTACTCTTATCTCTTGGGGAGACAGGCTTATTAGTATTGAGGGTATCAACTGGTGTCTTAATTACTATCATCTGTCGCCAGTTCGACAAAAATTTATTAAAAAGAATTCTTATTTTATTTTGAAGTTTTTATTTTTTTAGCTATATTGGAGTTTTAAAACAAAAAAGATTGGTTATATACGTGCTTCTTTTTTTTATAACGTGATGTTGTTATTTATTGATTTTACAAGTATTAGATCGTATAAAAACGCAGCTTGATGGCTTTAGTTCCTGTTTTACGCTGAATTTGATAAATCCTTTGAATCTTATCAGATTGATAGTTTTAGTTTTGGGTGTTATATTTGTTTTGAGTTCGGACTCAAAATTAGGAGGGTGATTGGGGATAGAGATTAATGTTTTTGGGTTTTTAGGGGTTCTAAGTATGCGGGGTGATTCTAATGTGTTAGCAGGCTTAAAATATTTTATTATTCAAGCAATTGGATCAATATTTTTTCTGATGGGTGTTTTGCTGTTTTTATCTGGTGGTGTTGGTTTTTACAATTTATTTATGAATATAAGAATAACATGTGTGTATGTTGGATTGTTTTGTAAAGGAGGGGTGTTTCCTTTTCATAGTTGGGTTCCATCTGTAATTAAAATTAGGGATTGATTGACTAGGTGGTTTATTATGAGAATCCAAAAAATTGGCCCGTTTTTTTTGATTGCTAGTTGAGTAAGAGTGTGGTGGGTAATAGTTGGTGTGGTTGGGCTTAGTGTTTTAGGGGGAATTGGGGGGTTGAATCAATTGTCAGTACGGGGGATTTTAGCCTATTCCTCACTTGTGCAGAGGGCCTGAATGTTAGTGGCGCTAGCCTGTTCTCAAAAGTTGTTTTTATTTTACTTTGTAAGTTATTTAATTCAGTTAAGTGTGATAATTTTAGTGAGTGCTTTTTTAAGCTTAAAAAACACAGGGTCAGAGTGATTGTGTATTTTAGGGAGAGTTGTTTCTTTAAGATTGGCAGGGATCCCTCCAATAGGAGGGTTTTTTATAAAATTAATAGTTTTTTTATTAGTCCCTAATATAAGGATGATCATTTTTCCTATTTTAGGGTCAATTATTTCTTTGGGTTTTTATATCCGGTTAATAAAAGGGTTTATATTGGGGTACTCTTGACGTTTAAATAAACGTTTATCAGGAGTGGTTCGACTTTTTATTTTGTTTAACGGGGCCCTTTATCTAATTGTGCTATCGTGTATCTTGTAGGTAAAAGTAAAAATAATTTAAAGTTAAAATGTGGGGTTTCAAACCTTAAAATGCGATAATTGTCGTTTTTTACGGTAATTTAATAGCTGTAGTAAAAAGTATTATGCCTACCTTCCAAGTAGGAGTTCTAAGATTTAGCGGTTATAAGTTTTAAGGGTTAGCCCTTCTTTGGTTTACAAGACCAGTGCTTCTAAAAGCTTTTAAAACTATTGTAGGCCCTTATCGAAAAAATAATGTATTGTTGAAAATTTTAAACAATGCCTTGTGAGACCTACCAACTCCTGTAAATCTAAATGTTTGATGAAATTTTGGATCTCTTTTAGGGTTCTGTTTATTTGTTCAAATTGTAACAGGGCTTTTACTTTCCTTCCATTACACACCTCATGTAGATATAGCCTTCGATTCAGTTGTTCACATCATTCGCAACGTAAAAAAGGGGTGGATGTTACGTAGAACTCACGCTAACGGGGCATCTGTTTTTTTCTTATGCATCTATGCTCATATCGGGCGTAATCTGTACTATGGCTCTTATAAGTATAAAAGGGTTTGAAATGTGGGAGTGCTTTTGTTTATTCTGGTAATAACTACGGCGTTTTTAGGTTATGTATTGCCTTGAGGTCAAATGTCTTATTGAGGGTGTACTGTTATCACAAGGTTGTTTACGGCTATTCCATATGTAGGAGAAACATTAGTTCAGTGAATTTGAGGAGGTTATGTGGTGAATAATGCAACATTAGGTCGATTTTATTCTTTGCACTTTTTGTTGCCTTTTATTATGGCTTTCTTTAGAGTAATCCATTTAGTGTTTTTACATGAAACGGGGTCAAACAATCCTTTAGGTGTATCCGGTGACGCTTTGTTAATTCCCTTTCATCCCTATTACACAATTAAAGATTGTGTCGGTTTAGTTTTTATCAGATTTATCCTCATGCTGTTAGTATGCTATTTTCCTGAGGTTTTGGGTAATTCAAATAATTGGATTCCAGCAGACGCTTTGAAAACTCCTTATCACATTGAGCCAGAGTGATATTTTTTGTTTGCTTATACGATTTTGCGTTCTATTCCTAACAAGGGAGGAGGTGCGGTGGCTTTACTTTTGTCCGTTGTTATTTTATTTTTAGTGCCATTGTTCCATAGGGGGAAGTTTCGTAGCATGGCTTTTTATCCTATCAGTCAGTTTGTTTTTTGGGGGTTTGTAAGCTCTTGACTTACCCTTACGTGGGTTGGAATGAAAATACCGGAGTACCCTTATCAACAGATTGGGCAAGTAGCAACGTGTTTTTATTTTGCATCTGCTATGCTTTCTTTGTTAAGACAGTGGTTTTGAGATAAATTAATTGAATAGTGCTGGTTCTTGGGTTAGAAGTATTTTTTTGTGGCTTAATTATTAGATGTTTACAAAGTTCTCATCTTATTAAAATTTTTTTAGGTTTGGAGTTTATAACTCTAGGCCTTTGTATTTTAGTAGTTTTAAGATTTCCGAAAAATGGTCTTATCGTCTTGTTAAGGTTTTTATGTGTTGCTGTTTCAGAAGCTGCTGTTATACTATCTTTTATTGTTCAAGTAACACGTGTGTTTGGTGATGACCGTGTAAACTCTAAAATGATAGTAAATAGTTGGAGTAATACTTTAATAAAAAGGTTTAATTTGCAGTTAATTATTGAAGTGTGTCTTCTTGCTCTTAAAAAGCTAGTTTAATAAAAATAAAAGCTTGTGGTGTTTTAGATAAGAGAAAAAACTCTTGCTTTTTTAATGGTTCATTTTTCTAAAATTTTAGGGTTAATTTTTTCGGTTTTGGGTGGATTGTTTTTTATTAGCAGTTTTTATATACCTGTTATTATACTAGATTGATCTGTTTGAAGAGGGTTAAGAATCAACATTCAAATGGCTGTTTTGTTGGATCAAGTTAGTTTATTATTTAGAGCGGCTGTGTTGTTAATTTCAGGTTCCGTAATAAATTATTGCGATTGATACATAAACGACGAGGTTTTTTTTAAGCGGTTTGTTTATTTGGTAGGGGTTTTTGTTTTATCTATGCTTTTGCTAGTCTTTATTCCTAACATAATTTGCCTGTTAATTGGGTGAGATGGGCTAGGAATTTCCTCATTTTTGTTAGTAGTTTTTTATCAAAACAGTAAGTCTCTCACTGCTGGTATATTAACTGCTTTAGTGAATCGAATTGGCGATGTGTTGTTGCTTGTGTCAATTATGGTCTTTTCATGTGAAGGGAGCTGGCTAGTATACTTAAACAAAAGGATTTATGAAACACCGAGGCTTCCTTTAATTATAATTTTGGCAAGAATCACTAAAAGAGCTCAAATACCCTTTTCTGCTTGATTGCCTGCTGCAATAGCAGCGCCAACTCCTGTTTCATCTTTAGTTCATTCGTCTACGCTAGTTACTGCAGGAGTTTATTTACTTTTGCGAAGAAAGTATGTGTTTTTGGGGGGTGATGAAAGGCTGTTTGTACTAAAAATTTTAAGGTGTATGACTTTGCTTATGGCAGGAAGATGTGCTATAATAGAAACAGATTTAAAAAAGGTTGTAGCTTTGTCAACCTTAAGCCAGCTTAGGGTGATGCTTTTTAGTTTGTCTGTAGGAGCTTTTAGAATTGCTTTTTTCCATCTCGTGTCTCATGCTTTTTTTAAAGCACTTCTCTTCTTATGTGCAGGGGTTGCCATTCATAGAAACAAAAAAACTCAAGATATTCGTTTGTTAGGATTAAATTGAGAGTCTTTACCGGTGACAATGTCTTGTTTTATAATTGCAGTTATAGCATTATGTGGGACACCTTTTTTCAGGGGGTTTTATTCAAAAGATATAGTTTTTGAGGTTTCACTGTTGGGGGGTGAATCTATTTGTGTTTATTTTTTTTTATTTGTAGGGTTTTTTCTTACTTCAGCGTATTCCATTCGTTTGGTTTCTAGTTTATTTTTTGGGCTGAGAAAAAGTTGCGTTAGGGTAATTCGTTTAGAAGAGACAGCCGTTGTAAAGTGAAGGTATTTAAGATTAGTTGTAAGTTCTTGTGTAGTTGGTTGGTTGATCTCTTCTCTTTGCGAAGAGTTGTGGGTGAGGTTGTATTTAAATTTATTTGATAAAATAGCGCCAAGAGTATTAGCAGTTGTAGGAGTGGTGTTTTATAGACTTACAACAAAGATTGAGTTGAACAAGTGGCATCTAAAGATTTCTTGGTTTTTAAGGTCAATGTGAGGTTTAAAAAGACTTAGAACTCAGTTACCAGCAAAATTCAGAATAGGTTTATCTTGTTATGTTGAAAAAGTTTTGGAAAAAGGGTGGTTAGAAAATAGAGGTCCTCAAGGAGTTTTGGTTATGATAAGCAAATTTAGTCGTATAAGAGAGATGTACCACGGTTACTCTTTTTTAAAGAGGTTGTTATTGAGTGTTCTAATTGTTTTTTTTAGAGCGGTGGTTTTGTTGATGTAACTTTTAATGCCGTTGTGAGGTAGAAAATCATTCCAGGATTCTTATTATTGAGTGGGGGAATATTTAAGACTTTTTTACGAAGGAGTGATGTGCTTAATTGTGTTTATTATATCTTTTGTGTTTTATATAATGCGATGGGTGTTAAAAAAAGAAAAAACTAGATTTCGATTTTTAAAAGAAAATCAAACAGTAGAAACAATCTGAACTGTCATTCCTAGATTGTGTTTAGTGGGGGTGGCGGTACCTTCTATGCATTTGCTTTATTTAATAGATGAGATTGGATCGCCTTCGTTTAGCTTTAAGGCCATTGGCCACCAATGGTACTGAAGTTACGAGTTTATGGGTGACGAAGCGGAAGTTTTAGGGTTTGACTCGTTTATGCTAACAAAATGGGATTATGGGTATCGGTTATTGGACGTAGATCAGCGGATAGTGGCCCCTTCAAATGTGGACATTCGGTGTTTCGTAAGAAGTGAAGACGTGATTCATTCTTTTGCTATCCCTAGTTGTATGTTAAAGGTGGATGCTATTCCAGGGCGTATTAATGAAGTGCCTGTTAATGTCTGTATAAGGGGAGTACTGTATGGACAATGTTCAGAGATTTGTGGTGCAAACCATAGATTCATGCCTATTGTTATTGAATTCATTACACCTAAATTCTATAATCGATGACTTAAGTCAGTAAAAGAATCAAGAGAGCTAAAATTGCTAAGTTAAGAGAGAAAATGCAGTTATTGAGGCTGGTTATTCCAAGGGTTTGTGCTCTTATAGCGGTTGCTTGGTTTACTTTGCTTGAGCGTAAGGTTTTAGGGTATATTATGAATCGAAAGGGTCCTAATAAAGTAGGTGTATTAGGGGTTATTCAACCGTTGGCAGATGGAGTAAAGTTGTTTTCCAAAGAGCTGGTTGTACCCACTTATAGGAATATTTTTCCTTTTATTTTGTGTCCGATTGTGACGCTTTTTGTTGCGTTATTATTGTGATTGTTGTACCCTCTTGGAGGGGGAAGATGGGGTTTTACTTGTGGGTTTTTGTTGTATTTATCTATTTCTGGGGTCAATGTCTACTGTGTCTTGGTAGCAGGGTGGGCTTCAAACTCTAAATACGCTCTTTTAGGGGCAATACGAGGAGTTGCTCAAAGTGTGTCGTATGAAGTGAGAATAGCTGTCACTTTGTTGAGAGTTGTTTTTACAGTTAGTGTAATAGATTTAAAGTCAATTCAGGTGTGGCAGTCAGGTCATTTTATAGTGTTGGCCTTGGTATTTCCATCCTTTATACTTCTTTGATTAATTTGCATGCTTGCGGAAACTAACCGTGCTCCTTTTGATTTTGTCGAAGGGGAGTCTGAGTTGGTGTCTGGATTTAACGTCGAGTATAGGGGGGGATGGTTTGCTATAATTTATATAGCAGAATATGCAAACATACTGTTTAACAGACTGTTTACGTGTGTAATGTTTTTGGGTGTAGAAGATATGCTCATAAGCGTAGAAGCAATAAGGTTCTTTTTGTTGTTTTTGTGGGTCCGCGGCAGATTACCTCGTTTTCGTTACGACATACTGATAAGGCTTGTTTGGAAAAGGTTCCTAAGTTTGTTACTATCAAGACTTCTTATTGTAACCCTTATATTGGTTGTGTTAGCTTAATCTTTAGAATGAGGGTGAAGCTTTTGTATTGAAGTATTGGGTTTTTGCCCCAACTAAGCCGCAAGGTCGCCTTTCTTTAGACTAACTTTGAGCTCAGAATGGCTGAAGATAAAGCGGTTAGCTGTAAACTTTCTTATAAGGGTTCCTTTTCTGTGAAGAGTCTTATTTTGTGTATGTTTGAGGTTAAATTTGGGTTTTTTTCCGTTGTGCGGGGTTGTCGGGGGGGTTTTTTAGGGGTTTTTTTAGGTTTTTTATAGCCTAAAAATGCTCGTAACAGTGCCCTATGGGCTAGAGATTAATGGGGGTATCTCTCTAATATAATATTAAAGATTATCCAAAAGTTAGTAAAAACTAAAATTATTCGGTGGACATGTTCTACTAATCACAAAGATATTGGTACTATATATATCATTTTAGGCTTATGAGCAGCTATGGTTGGTACAAGCCTCAGTCTGCTTATTCGAATTGAGCTTGGCTCTGCGGGGTCTTTTCTAAGTGACTCACAGCTCTATAATGTGGTCGTAACTGTACATGCTTTAGTAATAATTTTTTTTATAGTGATGCCTCTAATAATTGGTGGCTTTGGTAATTGGTTAGTTCCTTTAATAATAGGGTCTGGGGATTTAATTTTTCCTCGTCTGAACAATTTAAGGTTTTGGTTTGTTCCTTTTTCGTTGTTTTTACTCCTTACTTCAATATTTGTTGAAAGAGGTCCTGGTACGGGGTGAACTTTATACCCGCCTTTGTCTTCTTCTGTTGGTCATGAGGGTCCTGCTGTTGATGCAGTGTTGTTTTCTTTACATTTGGCCGGAGTTTCATCTATCGGTGCTTCTATTAATTTTCTTAGGAGTATAAAAAACATGCCTGTAATAGGTATGCGTGGTGAGCGGATAGCTCTGTTTCTTTGGTCTATGGTTGTAACGGGAGTTTTATTGCTTGTTTCTTTGCCTGTATTAGCGGGAGGAATCACAATGCTTATTTTTGATCGCCATTTTAATACCTCTTTTTATGATCCTGCTGGGGGAGGAGACCCTGTTTTGTACCAACACTTGTTTTGATTCTTTGGCCACCCCGAAGTATATGTTTTGATCGTTCCTGGGTTCGGATTGATTTCTCATGTAGTAGCTCACTGTGCTGGTAAAGATGAAGTATTCGGTGTTTTAGCTATAATCTATGCTATGGTGTGCATTGGTGTTTTAGGGTTTATTGTTTGAGGGCATCATATGTTTACTGTTGGGTTAGATGTTGATTCACGGGCTTATTTCACCTCTGCTACCATGATCATTGCTGTTCCCACTGGTGTTAAAGTTTTTAGTTGGCTTGCCACGTTAAATGGGGGTAGGCTTTTGTCAAATTTAGTTTCTTTGTATTGAGCAGTAGGGTTTATTTTTTTGTTTACTTTAGGTGGGCTAACAGGTGTTATGTTAGCGAATTCATCTATCGATGTGGCTCTTCATGACACTTATTATGTAACGGCCCATTTTCATTATGTCTTGTCTATAGGCGCAGTGTTCGCTTTGTTTTGTGGGTTTTTTCACTGGTTTCCTCTATTCTATGGGTATACTTTTTGCGTTAAATTAAGAAAAATTCATTTTTTTGTGATATTTTTTGGAGTAAATGTTACGTTTTTTCCTCAACATTATTTAGGGTTAAGAGGGATGCCGCGCCGATATTCAGACTATCCTGATAGGTATTTTAAGTGGCACTTACTCTCGTCTATTGGGTCTATGCTCAGGTTTTTAAGTGTTTGGCTGTTTATTTTTATTGTTTGAGAAAGACTGTTAAGTCAACGGGGGGTTGTTTGTAAGAGAAATCGCCCTAATTCTTTAGAGTGAAAAGCTTATTGGTCCTGTCCGATCCCCTTTCACAGTCGTAAGGAAACGGTTAAAGTTGTAAAATGGTAACTTTATTTAAGATAATTTAACTAGAATAGCAGTTTTGGGTGTTGCCAGCGCAAAAATTTTGCTCTTAGTTTATATGGTGTAGTCAGCACTTTAAGTTTTCGTCTTGAGAGGGGGAGATTAAAGCCCTATAAACTATTAAAATAAGCTGGCAGAAAAGAATGCGCTTGATTTAGGTTCAAGTAATGAGTTTATTACTCGCTTGTTTAAAATGATTCTTTGGCTGAGAATTTTAATTATTGGTGCTATCCCTGGAGGTTTGTTCATTGTAGCCTTGTTAATAAACTCTAATGAACATAAAGTGCGGGATAAAAGGTCTCCTTATGAGTGTGGGTTTGAGACAATTAAAAGTGCTCGTAGGAGGTTTTCTATGCGGTTTTTTTTACTTGCTGTAATGTTTGTTGTGTTTGATGTGGAGGTGGTTATGCTGGTTCCTATCGTTTTTAGGATGTATAAAAATATTTCATTTTTAGGGTGTTTGTGTTTAGTACTTTTCTTTTTTGTTTTAATTGTTGGATGTTTGTACGAACGCCGCGATGGCTCTATGGACTGGATTGGGTAGATAGACTTGGTAGTTAATAAATAATAACAAGTTGCAAACTTGTAGTAGCAGTTTTTGCTCAAGTTTAATGGCTACTAAATAATTAGAAAAATTAATATAGTAAAAAAAATCAATAATGTGGCAGAAAAATGCACCAAGTTTAAGCCTTGTATATGGAGCTAAAGTTCCCGTTGTTATTATGCTATCTTTAAGTTATATAATGTTAAAGTGTCTGTTGTTACTATATTGAGTTTTTTTGTTTCACGTGGGTATCAATATAAAAAGAGTGTGCAGTGAGAAAAAGTTCAACTCTAGTGGCATTGTTTTAGTAAGTGGTAAAAAGCATGCATGGAGAACAGTGGCAAATCTGCTAACTTGAAAACTAACCTAATTTATTAATATTTTAAGCCTATAGCTCTAGTAGCCTGCTGATTTCGGCTTAGTATAAAGTGACGCGTGTCACATAGGTTTTACTT